TAGCTATCCCAATGCCAAAAATATTCACGATGTTCAGCAGCTTTTCAATGGCTTCTCTTGCATTACCGGGTATGAGTGGTTTTGTTGCAGAATTGATAGTTTTTTTTGGAATCATTACCAGCCAAAAATATCTTTTAATATCAAAATTAGGAATTACTTTTGTAATGGCAATTGGGATGATATTAACTCCTATTTATTCATTATCTATGTTACGCCAGATGTTCTATGGATACAAGCTATTTAATGCTCCAAATTCTTATGTTTTTGATTCTGGACCACGAGAGTTATTTGTTTCGATCGCTATCTTTATACCTATAATAGGTATTGGTATGTACCCTGATTTTGTTCTTTCCCTATCAGTTGACAAGGTCGAGGTTCTTTTATCTAATTTTGTTTATAGATAGTTTTCATAAAAAAATCATAGGATTTGGATAATTAAAAAAAGAAGTCTTTTTCCTCTCTTAAGTTAAAAACAAAATTCACCCAATATGTTTGATCTTTGTGAGAACCATGCGAATCCAGTAGTGCGGGGATTCGCATGGTTCTCACAGGTTCATATAAAGTTTTTTTATATACAAACAACATATTCTATTTCTATTTATATTTTAAAATTCGCAAGAACCTTTCTTGAATTCAATTAGATGTTAACGTAAATGAACCATAACTATGTAGCCCTATTCCTAATAGATTGACCCCAAAATAGCATATCCAAATTATAAGAAAGCCCATAGACGCCACAATTGCGGAAATTTCAACCTGTAAATTTATATTGGTTCTAGTATGTAAATAAACCGCAAATACGATCCAAGTAATAAATGCCCAAGTTTCCTTTGGGTCCCAATTCCAATAGGACCCCCATGCTTCATTAGCCCATACTGCTCCTGAAAGAATACCTATAGTTAAAAAGAGAAAACCTAGACTAATCAAACGATAACTCCAATAATCCAACTGGTGAATCAATTGGGACCTGTAATAATTGTTAGCAGAAAAAAAAGAAGTATTTCCTAAAAAATTGTTTCTTTCATTTATGTATTGTATTTCACCAAAGGAAAGTTCCTCGTTTAGTTTTAATAAAAAAGTATTCCTCTTACAAAAAAAATTTATGTTTTTTCGAAATGTAAGGACCAGAAGTGCTACTGATAATAATGATCCACATAAAAGAGCTGCATAGCCCAATATCATCATACTTACGTGCATTATTAACCACTCGGATTGGAGAGCAGGTACTAATATTGCGGATTGATGTATTTCAGTTAAAAGACCCGAAGTAGCAAAGCCTTGGGTAAAAATAACACTTGACACAGTTATTGTGCTTAAATGGCTTTTTTTTTTTTTTAAATATGGAACTATCTGAATAACTGATAAACTCCAAGAAAGAAAGATTAATGATTCATATAAATCACTTAGTGGGAAATGCCCCGAATAAATCCAACGAGTGACTAATAATACGGTTATACATAAAAAAGTAGCTATCATTCCCTTTTCTGACGAATCATTTAGTTTTGTGATTTCATCGATTAATAAAGTTATCAAATGAATTGTAATTACAACGGAAACGATCGAAAAGGAAATATGAGTTAATATATGCTCTAAAGTTGAAAATATCATAAAAATTTTAAAAAGGAGGAATCCTGAAATATAAATCAGGAGTTGAATTCATTCTAGAATTTCTAATATATTGTATCTATTTTCGAAGAGAAGGTCTGCCGCCACTCGGACTCGAACCGAGATGCTCTCGCACTGCTTCCTAAGAGCAGCGTGTCTACCGATTTCACCATAGCGGCTTGTTCGAATTCATAATAGCCTATTCATAGTCAATCGTCGAGATTTAAGGAGTCAACTAAATGAAATCTTTTTAGTCAAAATGAAAATGGATGAATAAAACTTTGTTCAAATACAAATTTGAAGGTTCATTATTATGGGGTATGGGTTTTATTTACCTTAGTGCTTTGGTGTAGTTTATGCTCTTCTATAATTCAATAGAATCGAACTATTGAAACTATAAACTTCAACCCTCTAGTTATTGATAGAACTATAAAAAATTTCTTTATTTTTTTTCATAAAAGATTTATAATTTATATTACTATATTATTTACTAAAAGTTAAAAAATGTATTTTATCAATGAACAAAAAATAAGACCCCTTTTTATTACTCAAAACTTGCACATTAATTCGGACAAAAAATTCCAGGCTTTTGTCGGTTGGGTTGAAAGAGACATATAAATGGAAAATTTATATATTCTAATAGATTAATTCAGAGAAATTCAGATAAATAAGAAGTCAGAAAGTTACACAAAAATTTTTCAAAATAAATGAATAAATTAATTTCAACGATGTATTAATTTTAACTAAAGATCTCTTTTTTACCCTTCTTCAATATTAAATATTCAATATATATATATTCATATTTATAATTTATATTTAGAAAAACGTCGATTATTGTAATTGTGACAAACAGGTTGATGGGGAAAAAAGACTCCCCCATCTCCAAAACAAGAAAATATACTAACAAAGGCTCAAGTTTTGTATCTTGTCTTTATTCTTTTTTCAAAAGCTTTTTATAATTTACTAACCCCTAAACCGAAGAATTATTATTATACATATCCTAATAGCGAAGCGAGTTATAGTTCATATTGATTAGCAACAAACAATAGGTTTGTTGATTTCCTATTAAGAATGAAATGGGCCTATTTTTATATTCGGATTATTCCAATGTTTTATTTTATGACTTTTTTTGTCGCACAAAAAAACTTTTTGAGTTTCCGGTAGAAAGAGATTTACCTAATGACAACGCTTTTAAGGCTGCCCAATATCCCTTCCCTTTCCAAATATTTTTACGAATACGCTTTTTTGATATAGAAGTACGTTTTTTTGGAACTGCCATTTAAAAATTAAGAGGTTACTCGTTGTTATAGTTGGATGTGAAAGACATCTATTGGTCAAAACGAATATATTCATTATCTAGTTATTTTATTATTTTATAGAGAATAATATTTTATAGAGAATAATTAGATAATATAATATATATTATCTAGAGAAAACAAAAAAAAAACATATATATATATATATAGATAAAAAATATGCGAAAATCATACAATATATATATAGATAAAAAATATGCGAAAATCATACAAAATCTTACTATAAAAATATAATTAAATTTTTTTTCTACATAAAATAGACCGAAGGATTTAAGAACCCTTTAAGAACCCATTGCCTAATGAAAAGCCTAATGAAAACTTTAAATTTTTCTATTAATTGGTCAAATTTGAGTAAAGAATACTTCGAAATTCCATTTTAAAATTCGAATCAAACTAGTAATTAAATAAATGAATCTGTTAAAAGATACACGTTTTGTTAAAAAAAATCTTCGTTATTTTTTTATTAAATTTGATTTTATTTTACCCCCTTTTGATAATTACCCCCTTTTTTGATAAATATAAAAATAAATCTTATAGAAAATATAAAATGTTAGATATTATAGTGTTTCCTATAAATGTTTTTTTATTGAAACGTAAACTAATCAATCAGTTTCATACTGAAACTAGTTAATGATTTGGAACAAACTGACTAAAAAGCCAGATTTGTACAAAAATTGTACCTTTGTTAATCCTATGATTCATATCGATTCATATCAGATTTCTTTTTAGTGTAATTTTTTATCATTACTTTATGAATATAAAGTGATTTAATAATAATGAAATTTTGTATTTTCGTTATTTTAAGAAAAATCTTAGTTAATAACTAAATTTGTATAAACAAATCTTAGTTAATAACTAAATTCGCTTTTTATGAGCAAGTAGGTCATATCATTTGCCCAATTGTAACTTCTTTATTTTAATATTTAATTTGGAAAGACCCAGATAATATATAAAATTCGAAAAATATCTTTAAGTTAGTACATCTCTTGATTTTTTTATTGACCCCTTTTGTTTTGAAATTGAAAAGGGGTAGGATCCAGTAAATCGGAAACAATCAATTAAGAATAAAAAACTTTTTTATGGAACAGACATATCAATATTCGTGGATAATACCTTTCCTTCCACTTCCAGTTCCTATGTTAATAGGAGCGGGACTTCTTCTTTTTCCGTCGGCAACAAAAAGTCTTCGCCGTATGTGGGCTTTTCAAAGTGTTTTTTTGTTAAGTATAGTCATGATTTTTTCGATCAATCTGTTTATTCAGCAAATAAATGGCAGTTCTATCTATCAATATGTATGGTCTTGGATCATTAATAATGATTTTTCTTTAGAATTCGGTTACTTGATCGACCCGCTTACTTCTATTATGTCAATATTAATCACTACTATTGGAATTATGGTTCTTATCTATAGTGATAATTATATGTCGTATGATCAAGGATATTTGAGATTTTTTGCTTATATGAGTTTTTTCAGTACTTCTATGTTAGGATTAGTTACTAGTTCTAATTTGATACAAATTTATATTTTTTGGGAATTGGTAGGAATGTGTTCATATCTATTAATAGGGTTTTGGTTCACACGGCCTGTTGCTGCAAATGCTTGCCAAAAGGCATTTGTAACTAATCGTGTTGGGGATTTTGGTTTATTATTAGGAATTTTAGGTTTTTATTGGATAACAGGGAGTTTCGAATTTCGAGATTTATTCAAAATATTCAATAACTTGATTTCTAATAATCATAATGAAGTAAATTTTTTATTTGTTACTTTCTGTGCCGTTCTATTATTTTCCGGTGCGGTTGCTAAATCTGCACAATTTCCCCTTCATGTATGGTTACCGGATGCCATGGAGGGGCCTACTCCTATTTCGGCTCTTATACATGCTGCTACTATGGTAGCTGCGGGCATTTTTCTTGTAGCTCGGCTTATTCCTCTTTTCATAGTCATCCCTCACATAATGAATTTCATCTCTTTGGTAGGAGTAATAACAATATTATTCGGGGCTACTTTTGCCCTTGCTCAAAAAGACATTAAGAGAGGTTTAGCCTATTCCACAATGTCTCAATTGGGTTATATGATGT